GAATGTAGGACAGATATTTGAATGCTCACTCGGGTTAGCGGGGGGTTTGCTAGACAGACATTATCGAATAGGGCCTTTTGATGAGAGATATGAACAAGAGGCTTCGCGAAAACTAGTGTTTTCTGAATTATATAAGGCCAGTAAGCAAACAGCAAATCCATGGGTATTTGAACCCGAGTATCCGGGAAAAAGTAGAATATTTGATGGAAGAACGGGGGATCTTTTTGAACAACCTGTTATAATAGGAAAGCCTTATATTTTGAAATTAATTCATCAAGTTGATGATAAAATACATGGACGTTCCAGTGGACATTACGCACTTGTTACACAACAACCCCTTAGAGGAAGGGCTAAGCAGGGGGGACAACGGGTAGGCGAAATGGAGGTTTGGGCTCTAGAAGGATTTGGGGTTGCTCATATTTTACAAGAGATGCTTACTTATAAATCAGATCATATTAGAGCCCGTCAGGAGGTGCTTGGTACTACGATCATTGGAGGAACAATATCTAACCCTGAAGATGCTCCAGAATCTTTTCGGTTGCTCATTCGAGAACTACGATCTTTGGCTCTGGAACTGAATCATTTCCTTGTATCTGAAATGAATTTCCAGATTAATAGGAAGGAAGTTTAATCGGAATGAATTAGAATTTTGATTCTATGATCGATCGGTATAAACATCAACAACTACGAATTGGATCAGTTTCTCCTCAACAAATAAGTGCTTGGGCTAATCAAATTCTACCTAATGGAGAGATAGTTGGAGAGGTAACAAAACCCTATACTTTTCATTACAAAACCAATAAACCGGAAAAAGATGGATTATTTTGTGAAAGAATTTTTGGGCCTATAAAAAGCGGAATTTGTGCTTGTGGAAATTATCGAATAATCGGAGATGAAAAAGAAAACCCAAAATTTTGTGAAAAATGCGGAGTCAAATTTGTTGATTCTCGAATACGAAGATATCAAATGGGCTACATCAAACTGGCATGCCCAGTAACTCATGTGTGGTATTTGAAACGCCTTCCTAGTTATATCGCGAATCTTTTAGATAAACCTCTAAAAGAATTAGAAGGTCTAGTATACTGCGATGTGTGATTTGATCGAAATTTGGATTTTACAGATTCGAAATGAGAAACTGTCATCCCCTTCAATCTAATTGGGATGCCTTGATTCTGACATGTCTTTTGACGAGGAATAACATGAAGCCCAGAATTATAGGGTATTCAATATTCCCACCAAATAAAATAAAAGGGAGATTGATCTATGGTCGATTCCGTAACAAATAAAAATAAATAGGAATCCATAGTTATACCTCGTGAAAAAAAACTTCTTTCTTTTGTGGAATTAACCATTTCCTGTCTTTTCCATTTTCAAATAAAAAGAAATTATGTTCAAGTAAACAAATATGTCATGGTTTTACATTACAAGAGTCTATCCATCGCATATAGGCTTTAAGGGCATCGTAGCATAACCGTCGAGGCGAAATCTAGGGACCTAAAAGATCGAATGGAACGATACATAAACAAGTAAATCCCTTATGAATTCCAAAGGACCCCTTTCATTTATAATTTAAGGGGATTCATTATTCGAAGGGAAGTAGACTACTCAAGAATTTAACATTTCATTTATGTCGTACTTCAATAAAGAATTCGAATTCAAAAAATCTAAGAAAAGAAGGAAAGGAAGAATCAATCAAATGTTGCTTGGTCTTCACTAGGAACTTGAGTAAGGAGTAGAGCTTTTGGGGTGTTTAGAATTTGAAAGCAAGAACCCCTTTTATTTTATTTGATATACCTACTTGAGCCGGATGAGAGGAAACTTTCACGTCCGATTTGGAAGGGGGGGAGATCTTATTCTTATAAAGATCCTATCCCAATTTTGCTTTTGCTAGGCCTATAGTTAAAAAACCCACTTTCTTACGATTACGAGGTTCATTCGAATATGAAATCCAATCCTGGAAATACAGCATTCCACTTTTTTTTACTACCCAAGGCTTCGATCTATTTCGAAATCGAGAAATTTCTACGGGAGCGGGTGCTATCCGAGAACAATTAGCCGATCTGGATTTGCGACTTATTATAGATTATTCATTAGTAGAATGGAAAGAATTAGGGAAAGAAGAATCCACAGGTAATGACTGGGAAGATCGAAAGGTTGGAAGAAGAAAGGATTTTTTGATTAGACGCATGGACTTAGCTAAATATTTTATTCGAACAAATGTCGAACCAGAATGGATGATTTTGTGTCTATTACCAGTTCTTCCTCCCGAGCTAAGACCAATCATTCAGATAGATGGGGGTAAACTAATGAGTTCAGATATTAATGAACTATATAGAAGGGTTATCTATCGAAACAATACTCTTATGGATCTATTAACAACAAGTAGATCTACACCAGGGGAATTAGTAATGTGTCAGGAGAAGTTGGTACAAGAAGCCGTCGATACGCTTCTTGATAATGGAATGCGTGGACAACCGATGAGGGACGGCCATAATAAGGT